TGTGGTGCGATTGATGAAGAATTGGCGCTTATATACTTACCTCCTTCTGGAGTGCTAATTTGAGTATTGAAAATGCGATAAATTTAAAATACTATCTAGGGAAAAGCGTGTTAAAAAAGGTGATAACTATATAAGGAGGGGGGGGGAATAATGGATTATAAAGTTGAGTCTTGAAATAATAACTATGTCCTGTAACCATTGACTGCAATGCCCTGCGCCTACCATTATGGGGATGCTCAAGATGCAGTTAAGTCCAGCTACAATTCATGCTCCGGGTCGGGGCCTCAGACGGCCATAGCTGAGTCCAAGCATCCCCCAAAAAATAAAAATACCAAATGTATGACACCACAGTTATGTGTGAGCATGGGCTGATTAGTCATTAGTCCATCGAGATGTCTTATTTAAGAGGAACGAGTGGGCGATTTTAGGTGAGATGGCCCTGAAGAAAGAACCAGATGTCTGATAAAGTTCATTAAATAGCTACCCCCACGGTGCATGGGCCCGGAGCGAGAACAAGGATCCCTGCCAAGCGGGTTGCTGGTTTCACGCGGCATGGTAATTAAGCTCGTGATCTAAGGGACGGGATACGCATGTTCGCAAGAATTGATTTGACTTAAATGTGCTATGTACTATCAAGCAAGGATATGTACCATGTACTGTAAATAATGGAATATACGTGCTTATAAGCATGGGGCATGTAATGTAATGTACTATTATACATAATATGTCCTAATACATTAATTTTATGTACTATAAGCGCATATGGTTAGATTATATACCTTATCATGTGGCTTGTGTAGATAATGGTATGTAAAATGTAAATTGGCTGTTGAGTGAGAAAGCTGTGTTAAATTACTAAAGGTTTTTGGAAATTTAATACTGATAAGGTTCTTGATTTTTATGGAGCTATATTAATATGCGTCAGGGAATAGTTTAAATAGAACTTCAGCTTTGGGTGTTGATGGTGGGGCTATGGCTTCTTCCTTGAGTCTTAGGGAGGTTGGTTGTTCTCCTTTTCTGGTTTACAAGACCAGTGTATTGAGTATACTACAAAGACTTGTCTTCATTTTAGGAGGTTATTTTCGATTGTACTGATGATTGGCATAAGTACAAGAATAATGAGGAAATATAGAATGGATGCTAGTTGTCCAATAATGATGAAGGGGTGCTCAACTGGTTGTCCTCCAATTCATGTAAGTGTTAGCAGATCTGCTACTAGGATTCAGAATAGGCATTGACTGAGTGGTCGGAAAATTATGCTACGTTGTTTGGACGTATGGAGAAGGGGTATAAGGATTAGGATTAGGATGGATGAAATTAGGGCTAGGACTCCTCCTAGTTTATTAGGAATTGATCGTAGAATTGCGTATGCAAATAGGAAATATCATTCGGGCTTAATATGGGGAGGTGTATTGAGTGGGTTTGCTGGGGTGTAGTTGTCGGGGTCTCCAAGCAGGTCTGGTACGAATAATACTAGTGATATTAGGAAGAGAATTAGAAGTAGGACACCTAGAATATCTTTGATGGTGTAGTAGGGGTGGAAGGGAATCTTATCTGCATCTGATGGGATTCCTGTTGGGTTGTTGGATCCTGTTTCGTGGAGAAAGAGCAGGTGGACTATAGCGAGTGCTGCGATAATAAATGGGAGAATAAAATGGAAGGCGAAGAATCGGGTCAGGGTCGCTTTATCTACTGAAAAGCCTCCCCAGATTCATTCAACTAAGTTTGTGCCAATATATGGAATTGCTGAAAGGAGATTAGTGATAACTGTTGCTCCTCAAAATGATATTTGTCCTCATGGTAGAACATAACCTACGAATGCTGTGGCTATAACTGTAAATAGGAGGATTACTCCAATATTTCATGTTTCTAGAAAGGTATATGATCCATAGTATAGGCCTCGTCCTACGTGAATAAATAGGCAAATAAAAAATATTGATGCTCCGTTCGCGTGTATATATCGGATAATTCAGCCATAGTTGACGTCTCGGCAGATATGGGTAACTGAGGAGAATGCTGTTATTGTGTCGGATGTGTAGTGTATTGCTAGGAATAGGCCTGTGAGGATTTGTAGAATTAAGCAAATTCCTAGTAGGGAGCCAAAGTTTCATCAAGATGAAATGTTTGATGGGGCTGGGAGGTCAATGAATGCGTTGTTTACAATTTTTATTAGTGGGTGGGTTTTTCGAATATTTGTCATTGGTGTTCTTGTAGTTGAATGACAACGATGGTTTTTCATATCATTAGTCGTGGTTAGATTCCATGCGAGAATAATGATAACATACATTGTATTTATTTTAAGTATCATTTTTGTGCTTGGTTTTGTGGGATTTTCTTCAAAACCTTCGCCTATTTATGGGGGGTTGGGTTTAATTGTGAGTGGTGGGGTTGGTTGTGGTATTGTATTAAATTTTGGTGGGTCTTTTTTAGGTTTGATGGTGTTTTTGATTTACTTGGGGGGAATGATGGTGGTTTTTGGCTATACAACGGCGATAGCTACGGAGCAATATCCTGAGATTTGATTATCTAGTAAGGCTGTTTTAGGGGCTTTTATTACTGGTTTGTTAATGGAAGCTGCGATGGTTTATTATGTGTTGAAGGATGAGGAGGTAGAAATTGTGTTTCAGTTTAATGGGCTTGGGGATTGAGTTATTTATGATACAGGGGATTCTGGGTTTTTTAGTGAGGAGGCTATAGGGATTGCGGCTTTATACAGTTATGGTACTTGATTAGTTATTGTGACTGGGTGATCTTTATTAATTGGTGTGGTAGTTATTATAGAAATTACTCGTGGAAATTAAATAGGATTACGCTAATAGTAATTGTGACTAGGAAAGATAGGAAGTACAGTTTGATCAAGCCTTTTTGGCTTGTGACTATGATTGATAATTTTGCTTGGGCAAGTGAAGTTGTTTTTGGTAAAATATTTTCGAGTCAAATTAGGTCTAGGAGGGAGGATGCTGATTTTTGACTTATTGTTAGGTTTATGTAAGGGGCTAGGCGGTGTATAATTGTGGGAAAATACCCTAGTATGTTAGAGAATTTGAAAGTGTTTGTTGGGTGGTTAAGTTTTAGGTTTTGGGTTATGTTGCTAATTTCTAGTGCTAAAATAAAACCCAAGATTGTTACTGCTAGAGCTATTATTTTTAGATGATGGGGTATTGTTATTTGAGGAATTGTTGTTGGGGGAATGTTGTTAGAAATAATAAATCCCGCGAAAAGACTTCCAATTAACAGACGTTTAATGGAATTTATTAGGAAGGGGTTATTTTCGTTAATAGTGACTAGGGTTGGGAATCGAGGTTGTCCTAGGAGTGCAAAGAAAATAATACGGGTGCTGTAAATGGCTGTGAAAGAGGTGGCGATTAGCGTTATTAAGAGGGCTCAGGCGTTGGTGTACGACGTATTAGCGGCTTCAATGATTAGGTCTGTGGAATAAAATCCGGTAAGGAAAGGCATTCCTGTTAGTGCAAGGCTGCCAATAATTAGGGCTGTTGTAGTAAATGGTATAGTTTTGAACAGGCCTCCTATTTTTCGAATATCTTGCTCATCATTTAAACTATGAATAATAGAGCCGGAGCACATAAATAGTATAGCTTTGAAGAAAGCATGGGTGCAGATGTGAAGGAATGCCAAGTAGGGTTGATTAATACCAATTGTAACTATTATATAGGCCGAGTTGGCTGGATGTGGAAAAAGCGATATTTTTTTGATATCATTTTGGGTAAGAGCACATATTGCTGTAAATAGGGTGGTGATAGCTCCTAGGCATAGTAGGATAGATTGTGCAAATTTGTTGTTTTCTGTCAGTGGATAAAAGCGGATTAGTAGAAAAATTCCTGCTACCACTATTGTGCTTGAGTGGAGTAATGCTGAGACAGGAGTTGGGCCTTCTATTGCGGAGGGTAGTCATGGATGTAAGCCGAATTGGGCGGATTTCCCGGTTGCGGCTAGTGCGAGGCCTATTAGGGGTATGTTAGAGTCATTTGGGTTTAGCATAAAAATTTGTTGGAAGTCTCAGGCGTTAAGATTTGTAAGGAATCAGGCTATTGCTAGAATAAAGCCAATGTCGCCGATGCGGTTATATAAAATTGCTTGTAAGGCTGCTGTATTTGCATCTGTTCGTCCGTGTCATCATCCAATGAGTAGGAATGATATGATTCCTACGCCTTCTCATCCAATAAATAGTTGAAATAGATTATTTGCTGTGACGAGAATGAGTATGGTAATGAGGAATAGGAGAAGATATTTAAAGAATTGATTAATGTTAGGGTCTGAGTGTATATATCATATTGAAAATTCCATGATGGATCATGTGACGAATAATGCTACTGGGACAAATATTATTGAGAAGTAATCTATTTTAAAGCTGAGTGATAGTTTAATGGTTTGAATAGTAAGTCAGTGTCAGTTTGAGATAATTATTTCTTGGCCTGTGTGAATAAATATTATTGTGGGTACTATGCTGATGAGAAAGGCACATGAGATGGTTGTTTTTACATAGAATGGGTAATTAGAGGTTTTGTAGTTTTCAGAGCTTGTAGTTAGGATGGGAATAATTAATAATAGTAGGGTGGTTAGTGTAAAGGAAGAGAATAGGTTTATTACTTTTATTTGGAGTTGCACCAATTTTTGATTCCTAAGACCAACGGATATCTACCATCCTCTAAAAGTTCGAAAAAGCCGTGTTATTATACACGGGTTATAGGAATTAGCAGTTCCTATGAACTTTTTCGGTAAATAAGAAGGTATAAGTTTCTATTATTAGATTCACAATCTAATGTTTTTTTTAAACTATATTTACAGTACAAGGTTCCTAGAATAATTTTTGGATTGAGTGATAGTAGAAGTAAGGGTAGAATATGTAATGACATGAGGGCGTTTTCTCGCGTAAAGGAGGGTGAGATGTTATTAATATGGTGGGTATATTTACCTCGTTGTGTTATAATTAGTATGTAGAGAGAATATAGGGCGGTAATTACTATATTTAGTCCTATTAAAATGATTGTAATGTTGGATCATGAGAAAGAGGATATCACTACGAATAATTCTCCAATTAGATTGATTGTTGGGGGGAGAGCTAAATTAGTTAGGCTCGCTAAGAGTCATCAGGTGGCCATTAGTGGAAGGAAAGTTTGTAGGCCTCGGGCTAAAATTATTGTTCGACTGTGGATTCGTTCATAGCCGGAATTTGCTAGGCAAAAAAGTATAGAGGAGGTAAGGCCGTGGGCAATCATTAGGGCTGTGGCTCCTATGTAGCTTCAGGGTGTTTGAATGAGGATGGCTACAATAACGAGTGCTATGTGGCTAACAGAGGAGTATGCAATTAGTGACTTGAGGTCTGTTTGACGGAGACAGATTGAGCTAGTTATAATTATGCCTCATAGAGACAATATAATAAATGGATATGCTATAAATTCGGTAAGTGGATTTAGGAATGTTGTAATTCGTAGTATGCCATATCCTCCTAGTTTTAGTAGAATTGCTGCAAGAACTATGGAGCCTGCAATAGGGGCTTCTACATGGGCTTTGGGTAGTCAAAGGTGGAGGCCATATAAGGGTATTTTTACTATGAAGGCTATTATGCATGCTAATCATATGAAGACGTTTGATCAGGAGCTGGATAGGGGTTGTATTCAGTATTGGAGCACTAAGAAGTTTAGGGATCCAGTAATGTTTTGGAGGTAGACTAGTGCGACTAGTAGTGGGAGGGAACCTACTAGTGTGTAAAACAGGAAATAAAGGCCAGCGTTTAGGCGTTCTGTTTGATTCCCTCATCGGGTAATAATAATAAGTGTGGGGACTAGTGTTGCCTCAAATAAAATATAGAAGAGAATAAGTTCTATAGCAGTGAAAGTTATAATTAGGAATAGTTGTAGTAGAATTAGCATGGTAATATATAGTTTTTTTCGGGTGAGGCTTTCTTTTGATAAATGGTGTTGGCTAGCTATTAATATTAAGGGGAGAAGTCATATGGTTAAAATTAATAGTGGTGTTGATAGGGAGTCAGAAAAGAATATTAATGAGAAGTTGAGACTATTATCACTGAACTGATTTATGAGGAGAAGGCTTGTGAGGCTAATTAATAGGCTGTGGGTTGTGGAGTTGATTCAAATTATACTGCCCTTTGATAGTCAGGTCAGGGGTATGAGTATAATTGTAGGAATAATGTACTTTAGCATTGAAGTAAATTGAGATTTTGGACATAGTCAGTGCCATATGTATTTGACACTATTACTAGCAGGGATAGTCCTAGTGCTGCCTCGCAGGCTGCGAAAACTAATAAGATAATAGGTATTATGCTCGCTAGGGTGAAATGTGAGTTTAGGATTGTTAAGGTAGCTAGTACAAATAGGGATAATATTATACCCTCTAGACATAGGAGAGAGGACATGAGGTGAGATCGATATATTAATAGTCCTGCGAGGGATACTATAAATGCTGTTATGATATTTATATATACTAGAGACATTTGGTAATTATGAATTAAATCATAATCTAATGAGTCGAAATCATTTATTTTATTTTAAACTACATACCATATTCAGTTCATTCTAGTCCTTTTTGGGTTCATTCGTAAGCTAAACTTGCGGCTAATAGTAGAATTAGAAAAAGGGCTATAGTAAGTATTGTGCTTAGGTTATTTGTTTGTGAGGCTCATGGCAATGGTAGAAGGAGTGCAATCTCTAGGTCAAAAAGGAGGAATGTAATGGCTACTAGGAAAAATTTTATGGAGAAAGGTAGACGAGCTGATCCCATGGGATCAAATCCACATTCGTATGGGCTTGTTTTTTCTGAATATACGTTCAGTTGAGGAAGTCAGAATGCGATGATAACAAGTAGTGAGGCTAGAGCAAAATTAGTTAGAAGGGCTAGTATTAGATTTATTATTCTTTTTCGGGCTATACCGAAACTAACTGATTGGAAGTCAGTTGTACTGGTTAATACTAAAAGAATATGAGCCTCATCAATAGATGGATACGTAAAGGAATAATCATACTACGTCTACGAAGTGTCAGTATCAGGCAGCGGCTTCGAAGCCGAAATGGTGGCTGGAAGTAAAGTGAAATTTTAATTGGCGGAAAAAGCAGACAATTAAGAAGGTGGATCCAATGATAACGTGGAGACCATGAAAGCCCGTAGCTACAAAAAAAGTTGAGCCATAAACTCCATCTGAAATGGTGAAAGGTGCTTCATAGTATTCTGAGGCTTGAAGTAGTGTGAAATAGACGCCGAGTGCAATAGTAATAAATAGAGCCTGCAATATATGGTTGCGGTTTCCTTCTATAAGACTATGGTGTGCTCAGGTGATGGAGACTCCTGAAGCCAGTAAGACGGAGGTATTAAGTAATGGGACTTCTAGGGGGTTAAGTGGATGAATGCCTGTTGGAGGTCAGCATCCGCCTAGCTCGGGTGTTGGGGCCAGGCTTGAGTGATAAAATGCCCAGAAGAATCCAGTGAAGAATAAGACTTCAGAAATAATAAAAAGGATCATCCCATAGCGGAGGCCTTTTTGGACGGTTGGAGTGTGGTGTCCTTGAAAGGTACTTTCTCGGATAATGTCTCGTCATCATTGATATATTGTAAGTATATTTGTTGTTAGGCCAAGTGTTAGTAGAATAATTGAGTTAAAGTGAAATCATATGATTAAGCCAGAAGTTATCAGTAGGGCTGATAGAGCTCCTGTTAGAGGTCAGGGACTTGGATTGACTATGTGGTAAGCATGGGTTTGGTGTGTCATTATGTGTTGTCATGCAGGTAGAGGCTGACTAGAAGAGTAAATACGTAGGCTTGGATTATGGCTACTGCGAACTCAAGAATTGTAAGTAGTACTAGAATAATAAATGTAATGAGGGCTGTTGTAGTACTGATGCTTATTAGTGCAAGTGTGGCTCCTCCAATTAGGTGAATCAGCAGGTGTCCTGCAGTAATATTAGCTGTTAGTCGTACAGCTAAGGCAATTGGTTGAATAAAAAGACTAATAGTCTCAATAATAATTAGTATAGGAATCAATGGGGTTGGTGTTCCTTGGGGGAGAAAGTGGGCAAGTGATGCTTTAGTCTTGTTACGGAAGCCAGTGATTACAGCTCCTGCTCATAGGGGGATGGCCATACCTAGATTTATTGATAATTGTGTAGTTGGTGTAAATGAGTGAGGTAATAGGCCCAGGAGATTTGTGGATCCGATGAATAAGATTAGGGATATAAGTATTAATGTCCATGTTTGTCCTTTAGTATTATGAATACCTATTATTTGTTTTGATACAAGTTGGAGTGCTCATTGTTGGAGGGAAATAAGGCGGTTATTTACTAGACGATTTGATGTTGGGAATAATAGACTAGGAAATATAACAACTAGGGTGGCAAGCGGAAGGCCTAGAATTATTGGGGTAATAAAAGAGGCAAATAGATTTTCGTTCATTTCGTTTCTCAAGGGGTGTTTTGTTTTTGTGCTTTGGTTGGTAGGGTTTCTGGATTAAAGTAGAAATTGTGTTTTGAAATTTTTAATTGGAAAATGATGAATAGAACTAGGAATATTGATATAATTATAATGAGTCATGTGGATGTGTCTAGTTGTGGCATTTCATCAAGGAGGGTAATTGTGCCCTCAGTCTCTAGCTTAAAAGGCTAGTGCTATTTTAGCTTCTTAATGATTTTATAATATTGATGCAGATCATTTTTCAAAATATTTTAGTGGAACTAGTTCAAGGACAATAGGTATGAAGCTGTGATCCGATCCGCAGATCTCAGAGCATTGTCCGTAGTAGAGACCTGGTCGAGTCGATATAAGAGTTGTTTGGTTTAGGCGGCCTGGGATTGCGTCTGTTTTCAGTCCTAGGGAAGGTACGGCTCAGGAGTGTAATACGTCTTCAGAAGAGACTAATATTCGAATTGTTATTTCTATTGGTAGAACAACTCGGTTATCCACTTCCAGTAGTCGTAGTTCTCCAGGTTTTAATTCTGATGTAGGAATCATATAGGAATCAAAGCTTAGGTCTTCATAGTCTGTATATTCATAGCTTCAGTATCATTGATGTCCTATGGTTTTTACTGTGAGAGATGGATTATTAATCTCATCTATCATGTACAAGATTCGCAAGGAAGGGAGGGCAATTAGGATTAGAATAATAGCTGGTAGAATGGTTCAGATTGTCTCCACCTCTTGGGCATCTATTGTACTAGTGTGAGTTAATTTTGTCGTTAGCATTAATGAAATAACGTATAGTACTAGTGAGCTAATTAGAAAAACAATTATTAGTGTGTGATCATGAAAATGTAGTAATTCTTCTATAATAGGTGACGTTGCATCTTGGAAGCCTAATTGTATGGGATAAGCCATATGAGGCATACGGGGTTTTCACCTGTAACTTAACTTTGACAAAGTTATATAATATTTTACTAAAACCTCATTAATTGAGAAAGACATAGTGGTTATGATGTTGGCTTGAAACCAGCTATGGAGGGTTCGATTCCTTCCTTTCTTATTTTAAATTGACGTATGTAGGTTCTTCAAATGTGTGATATGGTGGAGGACATCCGTTTAGTCACTCTAGGTTTGTTGTTGTCAGCTCTACGGTTAGGACTTCTCGCTTAGATGCAAATGCCTCTCAGATAATAAAAATTATTAGTATAACTGCTGTTAGGGAAATAAATGAGCCTATGGATGAGATGGTATTTCATATTGTATATGCATCTGGGTAGTCAGAGTAGCGTCGTGGTATGCCAGACAATCCTAGAAAATGTTGTGGGAAAAAGGTTATATTTACACCTACAAATATGATTACGAAATGAATTTTGGCTCATGTATTGTTGAGGGTATATCCTGAGAATAGCGGAAATCAGTGAACAAATCCTCCTATGATAGCGAATACGGCTCCTATTGATAATACGTAGTGAAAGTGTGCAACTACATAATATGTGTCGTGGAGGACAATATCAAGAGAGGAGTTGGCAAGAACAATGCCGGTCAGGCCTCCAACTGTAAAGAGGAAAATAAAGCCTAGAGCTCATATTATAGCAGGTGATCATTTGATATTGCCTCCATGAAGTGTAGCCAATCAGCTAAAGACTTTTACTCCAGTTGGGATAGCAATAATCATGGTAGCTGATGTGAAATAGGCTCGTGTGTCAACGTCTATTCCAACTGTGAACATGTGGTGAGCCCATACGATAAATCCTAAAAATCCGATTGATATTATGGCTCAGACCATTCCCATATATCCAAATGGTTCTTTTTTTCCTGAGTAGTATGTTACGATGTGAGAAATTATACCAAAGCCGGGTAAAATAAGAATATATACTTCAGGGTGGCCAAAGAATCAGAACAGGTGTTGGTACAGAATAGGGTCTCCACCTCCTGCTGGGTCAAAAAAAGTTGTATTTAAATTTCGATCTGTTAATAGTATTGTAATTCCGGCTGCTAGTACAGGGAGTGAGAGAAGTAGCAATACAGCGGTAATTAGTACGGATCACACGAATAGAGGGGTTTGATATTGTGATATGGCAGGAGGTTTCATATTAATAATTGTTGTAATAAAGTTAATAGCCCCTAAAATTGAAGAAACGCCTGCCAGGTGTAAAGAAAAAATAGTTAGATCTACTGAAGCTCCTGCATGGGCCAGATTACCAGCTAGAGGGGGATATACAGTTCAGCCTGTTCCTGCGCCAGCTTCAACTATAGATGATGCTAGAAGTAGAAGGAAAGAGGGTGGGAGAAGCCAAAAGCTTATGTTATTTATTCGAGGGAATGCTATGTCTGGAGCACCAATTATTAAAGGAACCAGTCAATTACCGAATCCTCCAATTATAATGGGTATTACTATAAAGAAAATTATTACGAATGCATGTGCGGTTACAATTACGTTATAAATTTGATCATCTCCAAGTAGGGTTCCCGGTTGACCCAGTTCAGCACGAATTAATAGGCTTAGGGCTGTCCCTACTATGCCTGCTCAGGCACCGAATAGTAGGTACAGGGTGCCGATGTCTTTATGGTTAGTTGAAAATAATCAGCGGTTAATGAACATAGGTAAGATGGCTGAGTGAAGCATTAGACTGTAAATCTAAAGATAGAGGTTTATAATCCTCTTTTTACCAGGTCCTGTGGTGAAATTTCATGTTGAATTGCAAATTCAAAGAAGCAGCTTCAAACTCTGCCGGGGCTTCTCCCGCCTTTTTTTTCTTCGCGGCGGGAGAAGTAGATTGAAGCCAGTTGATTAGGGTATTTAGCTGTTAACTAAAGTTTCGTGGGGGTGGAGCCCACCAATCTAGTGAGGATTTAGCTTAATTAAAGTGGTTGATTTGCATTCAATTGATGTAAGATATGGTCTTGCAGTCCTTATCAGGAGTTAAGTATATCATACTTGCTTAGGGCTTTGAAGGCTCTTGGTCTAGGTTAACCTAAACTCCTATTCTAGTACTGATAGGATTGGTGTGAGTGGTAGTAGCATAGTAGATAAAATAACTATTGTGGGTAGAAGAATTATTTGTTTTGTAGTGGAGTATTGTCATTTTATTTTTATATTATTTACAGAAGGAAATATTGTTAGTGCGGTGGAATATGTGAGTCGTATGTAAAAGTATAAGTTTAAGAGTGCTGTGATTGCTATAAGGGTAGGTAGAATGAGGCTATCATTTTTTGTTATTTCTTGGATAATTATTCATTTTGGCATAAATCCTGATAGTGGGGGAAGTCCTCCTATTGATAGGAGGGTTACAAGGATTAGAGTAGATATTACAGGTATTTTATTTCAAGTGTGTGATAGTGATAGAGTGGTAGTAGCTGAGTTAGCTATAAATAGTGAGAATATAGTGGAGGTTATGATGATATAAATAATCAGGTTTAGTAGTGTTATTGTGGGGTTATATGGCAGGACTGCTGTTATTCAGCCTATGTGGGCAATTGATGAATATGCTATGATTTTTCGTAGTTGCGTTTGGTTTAGTCCTCCTCAGCCTCCAATTATAATGGATAAAATAGAAATAGTTAAGATTATATTCAGGTTAATGGATGGAAAAATTTGGTAAAGTACTGATATAGGTGCTAACTTTTGTCACGTGAGTAGGATTAGGCCTGATGATAGAGGGATGCCTTGTGTTACTTCTGGGACTCAGAAGTGAAATGGGGCTATTCCCAGTTTTATAGTGAGGGCTATTGTTATAAGTATGGATGCCATTGGGTTAAATAATTTTATTACGGTTCATTGGCCTGAGAATATTAGATTAATAATGACGGCTATTATTAGTAATATTGAGGCCGTAGATTGGGTTAAAAAATATTTGGTGGATGCTTCTGTGGCTCGTGGATTGTGTTTCTTTATTATAATAGGGATGATGGCGAGCATATTTATTTCAAATCCGATTCAGACAAGTAATCAATGGGAGCTAATTATAACAATAATAGTGCCTAGTATTAGTGTTGATAGAATAATAATAAAGATAATTGGGTTTATTAGTACGGGAAGGATATAAACCAACATTTTCGGGGTATGGGCCCGATAGCTTAATTAGCTGACCTTACTATTAGAATTTGGTGTAATTGGGAGCACAAAGAGTTTTGGATTCTTGAGAGTAGGTTCAACTCCTATAGTTCTAGAAATAAGAGGGCTTGAACCTCTATTATTTACTCTATCAAAGTAACTCTTTTGTCAGACATATTTCTTACGTTTGTGGGGGAATGCTTGATAGGAGAATGGGTAGTGATACATGTCATATACATAGGGCTAGTGTAAGGGGTAGGAAATTTTTTCATAATAAATGTATTAGTTGGTCATAGCGAAATCGAGGATAAGATGCTCGAATTCATAGGAAGAAAATTGTTAACAATAATGATTTAATAGTAAAGTTGATTGTGTAGAGTTCTGGTAAGATCGGGTTGTGGAATGCTCCGAGGAATAAAGTTGTTGTGAAAATATTCATTATAATAATGTTTGCATATTCTGCTATGAAAAATAGGGCGAATGGTCCTGCTGCGTATTCTACATTAAAGCCAGAGACTAGTTCTGATTCGCCTTCGGTGAGATCGAAGGGAGCACGATTTGTTTCTGCTAATGTTGAGATAAATCATATTATTGCTAAGGGTCATGCTGGGAAAATAAGTCATACTTGTTCTTGTGTAGTGATTAAAGTGGAAAGAGTAAAAGATCCATTTATTAGAAGAACTGATAGTAGGATGATGGCTAGCGTTACTTCATATGAGATTGTTTGTGCCACTGCTCGTAGGGCTCCGATTAGTGCATAATTTAGAATGGAGGCTCAGCCTGATCAGAGGATGGAATACACAGCCAGGCTTGATATTGCCAGTATAAATAGGACTCCTAGATTTATGTTGATGAGAGGATGTGGTATGGGTAGGGGAATTCATATAGTTAGAGCTAAACTTAGGGCTAGGATAGGGGCTAAAATAAATATTGAGATTGAAGATGTAGCGGGTCGTAGTGGTTCTTTGATAAAGAGTTTGATGGCATCTGCAATAGGTTGGAGCAGACCGTAGGGGCCTACAACATTTGGGCCTTTTCGAAATTGTATATAGCCTAGTACTTTTCGTTCTACTAGTGTAAGGAATGCTACGGCTAATAGGATAGGGATAATTAGTATTAGAATATTAATTATAAACATTTTGTTAAGGAGAGGATTTGAATCTCTGATTATAAAGTTTTAAGTTTTACGCAATTACCGGGCTCTGCCACCTTAACAAAACCCTTTTCTAGGGTAGGGTTTATTTGTAGAGTTAATTAAGATAATATCATTAATCAATTTAAGGCGCTTGTTTGAAGTTGGCCTTATTTCTCTGGTCCTTTCGTACTAGGAGAAATACATAATAGATAGAAACCGACCTGGATTACTCCGGTCTGAACTCAGATCACGTAGGACTTTAATCGTTGACAAACGAACCTTTGATAGCGGTTGCACCATCAGGATGTCCTGATCCAACATCGAGGTCGTAAACCCTATTGTCGATATGGACTCTTGAATAGGATTGCGCTGTTATCCCTAGGGTAACTTGTTCCGTTGATCAATTTTTTGGATCAATAAGCGATTATGTGATTTGACTTGTGGGTCTAGTCTTTAAAATCGCTCGGAGGATTTTTTATTCTCCGAGGTCACCCCAACCAAAGCTGTTAACCCATAGAGAATGTTGTTGTTTCCTTAGAAATAAATTTTGTTTCTTTGGGCTAAGTAGTTAAAGCTCCATAGGGTCTTCTCGTCTTATTAATATATTCCCGCCTCTTCACGGGAAGGTCAATTTCACTGATTAGAAGTAAGAGACAGTAAAACCCTCGTGTGGCCATTCATACAAGTCCTTATTTAGAGAACAAGTGATTATGCTACCTTTGCACGGTCAGGATACCGCGGCCGTTTAACGGTTGTCACTGGGCAGGCAGTGCCTCTAATACTAGTAATGCTAGAGGTGATGTTTTTGGTAAACAGGCGGGGTTTGGTGTTTGCCGAGTTCCTTTTACTTCTTTTAATCTTTCCCTGAGTGCACTCCTGTGTTGGATTAACAGTATAATAAATAAGTTATTTATGGGTGGACTATTCTTATTTTGCTGTTAATAGTCAGAATAATATCAGATACTGACTTAAACTTATGCAGGGAGAAATATTTCTTGTTACTCATATTAACATTATTTCTTCTATTCTTAATAGATTAGTCCAGTATTAGGTTAGGAGTTAATTATTTGTTGTTGAAATTAATATTGTTTTGTCGTTGAGCTTTAACGCTTTCTTAATTGGTGGCTGCTTTTAAGCCTACTATGATATATATTAAATTTTACTCTCTAATTAAGGTTATATCCATTTCTAAAAGGCTGTACCCTTTTAGACTAACTTTTAAAAATACATTATAATTTGTTTATATTTTCGGTATTTTTAAAGCTGAACTAACATTCATTTTCTGGACAACCAGCTATCACCAGGCTCGTTAGGCGTTTCACCTCTACTTACAAATCTTCTCACTATTTTGCTACATAGATGAGTTAGTTCTTTATAAATTGTTCATAAGTAGCTCGTCTGGTTTCGGGGTACTTAGCTAAAATTCATTTTGTTAAGTTTTTACTAGTTAACTCATTATGCAAAAGGTACAAGGGATAATCTTTGCTTTTTTGTACTTTGATTTTTTTCTTTCATCGTTCCCTTACGGTACTGTCTCTATAGCGCCATGTTAAAATTTCTATCTCCTATACTTTTAATGGTAGATAAATGTTTTATTTATAATAAATTGGTAATTTAGTGTGAGTAGATTTATGGGCTAGAATTGGTTCAAGATATTCGTGGTGTAGTGAAATCTTCTAGGTGTAAACCTAGGTGCTTTATTTAAGCTATATCTTGGTTTATCCAAGCACACTTTCCAGTATGCTTACCTTGTTACGACTTGTCTCCTCTCATATGATTAATATATATAAATAAGTTTGAGTATATTGTACTTACTTGAGGAGGGTGACGGGCGGTGTGTGCGTGCTTCATGGCCTAATTCAACTAAGCACTCTATTCTTAGTTTACTGCTAAATCCTCCTTTAATTATTAATTTCATAATAATTTTCGTATTGAGTTGTTCTTGGATTAGAAAATGTAGCCCATTTCTTTCCATTCCATAGGTTACACCTTGACCTAACGTTTTTATGTACTATGATTGCGCTTACTTTTGCTCCTTTTTAGGGTTTGCTGAAGATGGCGGTATATAGACTGTATTAGCGAGGAATGGTGAGGTCTATCGGGGTTTATCGATTATAGAACAGGCTCCTCTAGAAGGGTATAAAGCACCGCCAAGTCCTTTGAGTTTTAAGCTATTGCCGGTAGTACTCTGGCGAATAGTTTTGTTTATAAAACTATTTGTGTTTAGGGCTAGGCATAGTGGGGTATCTAATCCCAGTTTGGGTCCTAGCTATCGTGTTTCAGCGATTGTAAAGTTACTTTCGTTATTTATTTTTGTTGCAATTATGGCTTTTTACAGCTTAATTGAAATTTAGCTTTATTTGGGGTGGTGCTTTAACACGCTTTACGCCGTGTGCCTATTAACTTGGGTTAATCGTATGACCGCGGTGGCTGGCACGAAATTTACCAACCCTAATCAATATGGCTTAGTCAAACTTTCGTTTATGGCTTAATTTTTATCACTGCTGTTTCCCGTGGGGGTGTGGCTGAGCAAGGTGTCGTGAGCTACGGATGTGTGCTTGATACCAGCTCCTCTTGGTCTTATTAACTTGGAGGGCATTTTCACTGGGGCGTGGATGCTTGCATGTGTAAGTCTATTAAAGGCTAATAGGAAGGCTGGGACCAGACCTATATGTTTATGGAGTTAATACACTCATCTAGGCATTTTCAGTGCCTTGCTTTATTGTTTAAGCTACATTAAC